TACCAATACGGAAATGCAGGGATCATTCTCAAGATCTACCCTAGCCCTTTCACCGGAGTCCATCTTCGTCCCTTTCAATCTTAAGGCATCCATCCAATACATCCTCATTAATCATAAAAGGTCGACTTAGTCAACTACCTTTGCGGCATCAGGGGCATCCTCTTGAGACTGAGAGACGAATCCGGGATTTGAACTCTAATATCGAGCTCCCAAAGGCCATAAAGAGCACAGAGCCCTAGTAGCATTGACCTTAGCTACCTCATACATCAGGACCAGCGAGCCCCAACCCACACCCTCCAGTCCCGGAGGCCTTGTCTCAAAACCATTATTATCTAAGTGACCGTCAGTGCTCTTATCAAAGTCTTACCGTGAGGATTGTCTTTATTCGATGGAGCAATGATAATCTACTCCACGTAAGTTGTCCTTACCAACCCCCATTCTTTTCACAGAGAATGCGATTGCTTTGAAAGAGAGTCCAAGTTGGGAGCTCGGCTGTCCGATTGTGTGTAAAAAAAGATGTAGTAGTAAAGAGTTACCAGACTCACGTTCCTGCCTTTTTCAACACTTTCTATATAAAGGCTTTTCAACTCTTTCAAATACACGCTAAAATGAAAGCTCGCTTTGATTGATTGCTTGCAACAGCTTTGAGATATTTGAGATACTCGTTAGCGGTTCAGTCCCTAAAACCAGAAGTTTCAAACTGGGCCATAGAGTTTACATACTGATTTCGCATACCGAAGGGAGGGCCTTGGCTTGGCAGTACTAGCACTGGGGTATTCATAAGATCGAGTCTTGATCTTATAGAAAGCTAGACTCTGGGTCCACTTATTAGAAGAATCTTTCTTAAGCAGTTTGAATAGAGGTTCGCACATGGATCTAAAAGAGATATGAAGCGACTGATGTACTTTACTCTTTCAAGGAAACTTCTAACTTCCATCCCAAGGGTTTGGGAGCAGGAGTGATTGCCTTTGATGGTACTCTGTTGTCGCCTTGAGCGAAAAAGGTCCCATACGAGAATTCTTTAATGCGCCAATTGTTAACACGAACTGGAAACTTTCAATTGCGTATAGAAAGACATGGAAGATGAGAGCTAGTCATCAGAGGACGAAGGCTTGACTGAATGCCATCCCTTCTTTCCTTTCTTAAACGGATGGACCCTTTCGATCTTCTACTCTACCGGTAGATGTAAGACCAAGCCAATCTTTTTTTTATAGGTGCCACTTTTTTTTCTAAGGGCGTAATCGTAAGAAAGATAAGATGCCAGTCTCTTCCAATATGAGTGTCAGACTTGCTTCCTGATCTACGACCACCCTCCTGTGCTAAAAAAAGCAGCTAACCGAGAATTCGCTTTTCCTAGACCCGGCATTTCTTTCTAGTTTCTGCTCCAGCAGTCCGAGCACAGTACGTGGGACAAAGAGTGGAAGTCGGAGCAAAAGTATACCGCAACGAGATAAGGGCTCTCATTCAAATAAGAGAGTCGTGGAATCCTGTCCCAAAGGTAAGAAGCTGTAGCAGTGATTGAGCTAGTGCTTAATCCCGGGCTAGGTAGTTCCTATTCTATTAAGTTAAGGAAGAGGTGCCTACGTCCTTCCCTTCGATCTCGTACTAAAACTAAACAAAAATGGGGCTGCTCTCTTCTGCGGAGACTCCTTCGCTGCAATAAGAAATCTATGAAAATTCATAAAACAAACGGAAAACAAAAAGTAAAAATTAATAACATAAAGACTAGTAATAGAACCTTGAGGAGGGGAAATGAAACCCTTCTCTTGAGCTTAACAGAAGCAACTATGTTCTCATGGCGCTGCCTTGTGATCATACCCCAGACCCTTCATCTCTCAAGAGCTTCAGATAATAGGATTAGGCCCCCTGTTAACTTTCTCCTTCTTGTTGAAAGGGAAGATGATCCTTATACGCGTGGAGACCGGTACACCGTCAACTCCAGCATCGTTACGTGCCCTCATTTACATCCTTAAAGGATCGTCTGTAGCAATTGTACCCTATTTCCATTCGGGAATGAAAGGGTTAGCCGAGGAACTCAGTGAAGTTTACCAATCAACAAGCCTAGGTCCCCTATCAGGTAACCATTATCGACTCACTTCTTGGGGCACTTGGTAAAAAAACCCAATCCCACTTGGGGATGGTTAGCATCACAATGGATGATGTTGTCTCAATCAAAAATTTCTCACCCATTTGAAATGAAGTATCTGCACTTGAAACTTATCCTCCCCACCTAAAGAACATCTATCAATGGCCTGGCCCAACTGCTTATATTATAGCAGATTCAAAAAACAAACAAGAGAAAGGCTGCATTTATAAGTTGTCTTTCTAGGTTTTTCGTCAGAGAAGGGGTAGAAGGAGCCCTCATACCCGCTCTCCTTCTCCACCCCATACCTGAATATAGGGTGGCCTCGCCTTAGAAGGCTACAGAAGAGAATAAGGTGAAGCCCACCTTTCCGGGGCTTTCCTCAGACCTCTGTCCGGCCTAAGGACCGTCTCTAGGCTGGAGCTCCTGTCTCCTCCCTTAGAGAGCGGACCAATCCACTTCGTTCCCCAATCCTCTTGAGGACTTCATTGATTCGGTCTGGCGGACTCGGCGAAGCTCCTGAAAAAAGGAGCTTCTTTGTCCTGTTTTATTTAACTCGGCCAGCTTTCTACTTAGAGTTTCTGGGCTGTACTCCCATTTTTGTTTAGTTAAAATACCTTCTCTAAGAAGGCGGTTTCGGCTTTGCTCCTCCATCCAGAAAGGATGTGGGTCGAGTTCCGCCATGCGTGTAAGAACTCCCTCCTTTAGCGCGATTAAGGTCATAATTTGTTGAACCGGCGGTTGCCATCCCGTTTTTCTTTCTGCCGCAAGGAGAAGCCTTTTATTAATGGCTTCAAATGGACTGCTCTCTGGTAAGTCCATTTGAATGGAAAATGGGGGATTAGATGGAGGGAACCTCTGCTAATAATGGAATACATGGATTTGTGGCACTTCTTCTCCTTATTTAGCTTTCAAGTGGGAGAGGACTTCCATAGAGTGAGCCCTTCGATCGCGGTGCTCATCTTACCATCTGACGCAGTCCAACTTATCCCTGCTAACCCACAACTAAAGCACCATGACTCTTTGATTCCGAAATGCGGCCGAGGGCATTCCATCGGAAAGGACACATCACACACCCTAACTCCACGAAGGGATGGATGGAATAGACAGGCACAAACCGTTGACCCTAATCTTACCAAGATATAAAGGTATTCAATCCAGAATGGGCACAGAAACTGTTCAGGAAGTGAATAAAGCAGAAATATACACATTCATTAGTCTTGGACTTAACCCCAGAGGAGAAAGAACCACCTCCGCTTGTCCTAGAGCTAGCCTCAGAGGAAGAAGTTTATGTTAACCATACCACTAGGACAGGAAGGGTCTATCAACCGCCTCATTTGCAAGGCTAAGAAGAGCAAGAATCTATTATGCCTTTCGCTCAGTTATGAGCCAGTAATAGAACAGGAATTTGACTGGATTGAGACTCGCGGTGCTTACACCTCTAAAGTCAGCCTCGCTCAACAATTCCTCGAGACCAAAGCAAAAGTTCTCTTTCGATCCCAAGGAGTTAATTACCTATTATAGTTGGCTATTCCAATGACAGAGAGATTAGGGGAATATACTGACCGAGAAGAGAGAGTCAGACCCTAAATGCTTACGGGACAGAGAGGAGATACGCTAGTGAGATGCGCAGGTGTATGAGCTCTGAGATGTGTAGGTAGAAAGAGAAGAAGCCGTTCCAACTGGTCCTATAATCCTAGGGTAGTAGTCAATCCGATGTAGCTAATCCTTTCTGTTATGAGTGAATCTCTATGGCTTCTTTCTTTCGTATTCCTCTTTTCTGTAGCAATCAGCCCTCTTCAACTTCTATAGGAGAGCCTATATGAAGCAAGGAATCCAGCCTAGCAGAGTCAGCATTCCCTCTATCAATCTAGCACTCTAGTCTTTATGGCGCAATCAGTTAATCAATTGGAGAATGGGGGCTGGGGATATTGAATCTTCTTCGTTATTGCCTGTTACTCCTGTTTGTTTCTTCTGATTCCAAAATGGATCTTTCTATTGCTTTGAGATAAGGGAAACGTTCTTGTACTATTCATCCCATCACTCCATTTCTTTCCTTTGCTTTGAAGGCCTCTCTCCTTCCCTTCCTACAGGTCTCTTGCTCTTTCTTCTGCAAAAGAGCCTAAAAGTCTACGGGAGGCCCTTGCTCATCCTGAATGGAGAAGGGCTATGGTTGAAGAGAAGGAGGCACTCCAAAAGAATGGTACCTGGGAACTTGTTCTATTGCTTGAAGGGAAAGGCCCTACTTTACTTATGATGGGGGAGAGGATGACCTATAGGAGGGGGGTGTATACTCTCAAATAGTTGTCTGATGGATCGATTGAAAGATATAAAGCTCGTCTTGTTGCAAAGGGATTCACCCATTAACTAGACGGGCATACGGTATCGATTATTTCGATACCTTTGCTCCTGTTGCCAAACTTAACTCTATCCGCGTTGTCCTTTCCATTGCAGTCAACAAACACTGGCCTATTCACCAACTTGATGTCAAGAATGCTTTCTGTAATGGAGAGATTCAGGAATTATGTTACCGCCACCCGGATTCATACCACAGAGGGAGAAAGGGAAAGTATGTCGATTGAAGAAGGCGAATTCCTTTACGCAAAGATATCTGTGCTTAAATCGTTAGCTGGACTGCAAACTCTTTCATGCTTCCATAAACTCTTCTCTTCTTTCATCAGCACCTTTTCGCATCTCAAAAGAGAAATGGAATGTTAATCGTTACCGATCCTATCCTCTTCACCCTTCACTATTTCTATTCTCCCATCGGAGACTATTAGAGCATCCAAAGCAATCCAAGGCTCTCTCTCTTCCTTCCATACAGATAGCTATCGATGGGGCATCTTCCTTTCATTTTAATACGCTGTTTGCAAGAATACCTGGGATATTCCTAATTCAGTCTATGCTTTCAGTAAAGTAAGGACTATTCCCACCCTAATGAATCGAATTAAAGGGATTCGGCTCTCATAGCAGTTACTTGAAGTTAAGTTACCTTTGTGTATTTAAGAAAGAATGTCATCAATACAAACCAAGAAAAGCCTAAATGATGATGAAGGAATTCCACGCTATTCCGATTTGCTCAATGTAAACCCTTGTTTCCATCAACAACTGTAGCTGAAGTGTGCCTACTGACATTAAACTCATTTCAATTTCAAACCTTATTAACGGCAGTCTTATCTTCGTTTTTTAGCATTCAAAACGTTTTAGATGTGCTATAACAGCAACTTCATCTAGATTTATTCCAGCTACTGCATGATTATCCTCTTTATTAATACTACTTTGTATAGGATTGGCATGAACTTGACTTGACACTTGTAATACCTCCTAACAAACTGAGCACAGTCTTCATCCATGGCCATTCATCTAGGCCCCCCACTATGGATTTCCGTCAGAAGCCTTTTTATCTACACACTTCAGGTAGATTCCGCTGTGGTGCCTCTTATCAAAATCAAAATCAAACTTCCCTCGGGCAGCTATCTTTCTTAGTGCTACCCTATCTACGGGTGTAGTATTCGTCAGGTATTGCCTGATTGCTCTTATGTTTGAGTACCACGGAAAACCTTCTTCTGCCGTTAGATCCATAAAAAAGAGAAAGTTGGTATTTCTCTCTTTTGCACTATCAAGGCAAGGGTTGCAAATCAGCGTCCGACGGCATATCCACCATAGAGGCTAGAGTAGCTAAAGCATCTTAAAAACAGTTTTGATCTCGTGGTAGGTAGTGGAACTCAACATCTTCGAATCGGGATACCACGGATTCTAGATACTTATGGTACGGCTGTAACTTCGAATCAAGAGTCCTATACTTCCCTTTGATTTGACTAATGATCAGGGCAAAATCTCTTCTTTTTTAAGTGGCCTTAGAAAAACAGCTTTTTAAAACTCAAAATTTGAATTCGAAGTCAGTCTTTTGAGTGAGTTCCTCGACCCGAGTCCGTCACGAGCGGATGCGGAGTCGTAAAACTGAATAAACCCCGTTGATGCTAATTCGTCAATGATGACTGCAGAAGGGTGGGAATGTAGTCAACTCAACTAGAAAAGTTCTGGATTGAAGGCCGATTCCGCATATAGATAAACCGACCTTCTCTATTCCAAATTCGAATCATGGTTTGGGTAGGACCTAGTAGGCCATCTCGTTGCCCACTCTCAAGGTATAGGTAGGGCCTGGTCCCTTCCTCCTGGAAAACCCCTAAGTATGGTTACTTCCGTTAGTAGAGCACAAGCTCCGAAGTCTGATCCTGAATCCAGAGGCGATCTTCCCTTGAAATGTGAGCTCTTTACTGTCATGGTAGCCCATCAACTCGCCCTGCCGATGATCAAATTATGCGTAAGGCAGTATTTAAGCTGTTAATGGCGCATCCCTCTTCCGGTTTTTGGTTTGGTTGGTATAGTCCCTTCGGTGAGGAGTGGGATGTATTATGCCTAGCGAAAGTACGAATTGGATGATCGGGCCGAGACAAAACCTAAATGTTAAGGTATGGCAGCTGATAGCTAGAAAGATTCTGTCTCGCGATCTGGAAAGATCTGCTTTGAAAGGACCAGGAAAAAGAAAAGAGACGAGTTCAGACAGACTTGAGACTGAAAACTGTCCCTCCGAAAGTCGGATAAGCATTACAAGTCAAGACCAGGTTCTGGGGAACCTTAAACTACTAGTGTCTTAGCCGGACGCCTTCTTCCTCCTAGTTCAGACCCACTTTCTCCTTTTCCGGACAGTTCCTCTATTAGTGAAGCTTCGGGGGAAGCATAACTAGCTAGAACACCTGACTTGAGATAAGCCGTTGACGCACTTAGACCCGCTCCTCATCTTCTTGAGACTGATTCTTGGACTTATGAAAGTATCCCAACCGATAGGAAGAAGCGGAAAGGCAGTTTCCAAGCCTCACAGCCGAGTCTTTTCTACCAGCCTTTGGCCGAACGTTAGCCATGACTGATTAACCCTTTGACTCACTTGCATTACTCTCCCTGGTTAGGACAGAACAACTATCCCTTGCCCTAAAAAGAGGGAAAGCAGGAAAAGGTTCACCTTAAGGGATTGCCCTGACCCGAGGTTTTTTTCCTAGCATTCTTCTACACGTCAAAGAGCTGGTAATTTAACAGGGAAGAATAAGCAGAAGAAAGGGCTTCAAGTCTCAGCCTATGGCCTGACCGAAATGGCACTGAGCTAAGGGGAAAAAGAAAGTTAATGCAGTTGCCTGGGAGAATGGTTTCACACCCAAGTCAATGGGTTTACTTCTCAGGATCAGGAACAGCACTGGTGTACGACCAGCCTAACAATGAGAAATCCGCGGTGGACTATATCGTGTTCCTTATATTTTCTATTGGGAATGGTTGCAAGGCAAACTTTTTTATTTGACCCATTCCACCTACAGGAAGAGATTACAGAGCGCTGCTTCCCACTGTTCATAACGAAGAATCGAACATTCTTTCTATTGCCCCATGCCTAAGTCTTCTATTCTCTTTCCACTGCCAGGGTTTACTATTACAGATGTTGATCTTATGTCACTTCCCCGCAAGACTTCCAATGTGTCGATTCTCGGAGATGCATACCGATGTGTTGATTCGAGGAGAATGCACTTCTTCAGAGGAGACCTGCTATGTCATCTTGAGGTTGGTCGAGAAGGTTTTTCATTGCCAAGTGGGAATTGGTATCAACCGGGGCTGATTGATCCAGCAATAGCAGGTGAGACTGAGCATCTTGTTGGGATGGTTTTCCCTGAAATTCGTATGAGTGTGAATTTTACTTTGATTCCTGCGTCTCTCGGTTCCTTCTCTGATTCGAGGGGGCTGGTAGGGAGAGGCTAAAGGTAATTTCAGAGCTTCAAACATGACAATTGTTTCTCACTTTTGTCGTTGGTTCTCATGGACGTGAAGATATAGCTTGTGTGCTGTTCAAAAAGTAGCTGGTCTCCGCCCCTTCTCTTAGTAGGGCTGCGTATCCGTAGTTTGAATCCACTTCTCCGCGGTCGAAGGCACAGTCTTCATCTCCTTGACTCGAATGCGATAATCTTCGAGAATCGCTTATGGCAAAGGACGATGCCCACGCTTCAGGTCGATCAGAAAGACAAAAAAGTGGAGCTCTAGTGTAGTGCCATTTTCCGGATTTCTAGTAATTGAAGGGCATTCCGCCTCTGATAGCACCCTACCTAAGAGGACGAGGCCCCTAGCGATGGGGGGGAAAGAAGAGTGGGTATGCGGGCTTCTTTCACTTGACGATGGGATCTCTCTATGAATGGAAAAGGGGTGCTTCGGATCGGGAGTAATCACTAGTGATAGGGCAAAAATAGGGGGGAAGGACAAAGGAAAGAGCGATGCCCACATTAAATCAATTGATTCGTCATGGTAGAGAAGAAAAACGGCGCCTGGATTTCACACCATTTCTTATATGCGGTTACAATATCGTTGCGGGCATTTTTAACGTAGTCTGGTATCCGGGCGAAGTGGCCTCGCCTCTCATAATTGTGGGGGGTTCTTCGGCCATCTTTTTTCTTTGCGTCGCTAAAAGTTACGAGGAAAGAAGCCTTTCTCTTCTTTCTTTTTTTGTGAATAACGTAATTTTATTCTATGTATTACAAATGCCTGATCCGTGCAGCTTCCTTGTGGGGCTATTTCTAATTATGTTAGCATCTTTTCATCTTTATTTGTGGTTAGGTGATGATGTTTTCTTTAATGTTATTTTTTTTGCGGTGCTCCTTTCCCGAATCTTCTATCATCAGAAAATGGGTGAATGGGGATTCGGTCTGGTGACCGAGTTGCTGTTTCTCAGGCTATATTTTTTATGCTTCGAATTGTTTCTTCAAAAAGAAGATAGATCTGAAGAAGGATCTAGAATAGAACCTTTCTTCTATTTGATACCTTTATTTAGTCTCGCTTTTTTTAATCTTCCGTTTTCTTTAGACTACGGTCTAAAGGAAATACTTATTCACATGAACTTCCTTTTCGCGGCCGCGACTCTTCTCTTTTTTTCATTTTTTTCCAATACTATAACAGAACTTAAAATTTCAATTTTATTCTATATACTAGGGAATTTATCGATCGGTTATTTCCTGGCTAAATCAGTAATGACGTTTTTTCTAGTAAGTTTAGTTTTCCTGATATCCAATGGAATCTTCGCGAGCTTCTTTTTTTTGAAAGCCCAAAGGAGCAAGAGGCCCTTGGCAGAAATACTTATCGCGAATAAGAGAGAGGGCATCCAAACCCTCCTCGTTGTTTATTTCCTTATTTTAGGAGTCCTTCTCACCCAATTAACGGGGTCCCCCGCTCTTTCTATGTATTCAGATTGGCTTGTGGGTCTCGGGATTCAAATCGGGTTCCTGACCGCACTAAACTATTTCTTCAAAAATTAGTTTAGTCGGACCAGGACCTATTAGTTTAGCATCAATTACAAGAGTGCCAGCCGGGTGGCCCCGGATGTAGTCTTCTTTAGTCGTGCTTTCGAGTCGAAGACGAACCGGCGGGTAAGGAGGCAAGTTTGAAATGCGAACATGAAATAAAATGTGAAAAGGTTAGCTTTCTCTGCGGTTTAAGATTCTTGTTCTTAGTCTTTAGTGCGGGGGTTGTAGTCTTTATTTGAGCGGGGGTATCCTCAAACAAATAAGAACGAGGCCCGTCCCAGAAATGGGGCGGGGAAGGAGAAGTGGGCATGTGGGTCTCCTTCACTTGACTATTTAGGTTAGTTTATCCCACTACGAACGAAAGACCAAGGCTAATTTATTATATAGATGAAGCGGAAGAAGGAACAAGGCTTGAAGGCGGATTAGCTAGGGAATGAATCCGATGTGAAGCTGTTCCTCCGCTAGAATAAGGGGGCATGATCGCTGATCAGCAAAGGAAGCAGTCACTGATCTTCGACCACACCCTACGTATGGATGTCTTTCTTACAAAGAAAGAGATAGGAAAGCTCCGACATCGTATTCGCCCTTTGGCTAACCAGAGTCAAAATCGGAGTAAGGAAGCAGCGAATAACTCAAATTCTCAGAAGATAAGTCGTCTAATCAGGAAATGATAACGGGTCGAATAGCGCTCCAATCGACGGGCGAAAGGGAACCAGAGCAGCAAGCATCACAACAAGAGACATTCCCCGCCACAACAGTTCCACAGGCACCATCGGATCCGGATCCGGAAAGAAATTACATGGTCGAGGCGCTACAGCAGCTTGGAATTGACGTCAGGCCCTTAATGAGGCCGACGTCTAGGAAACCATACCCGGATTGGATCGACCGAGTTCATCAGTTTCCAAAGGGTTATAAGGTGCCTGAGTTTGTTCTCTTTTTTGGTGAGGAGAAGAAGTCGACTATTGAGCATATAGCTCGGTTCTCGGTCCAGTGCGGGGAAGCTAGGTCCAAGGACTACCTCAAGTTGAGGCTCTTTGCCAACTCTCTTACTAAATCGGCCTTCCCCTGGTATATGAACATCCCTCCACACTCTATTAACAGTTGGTACGATCTGGAAAGCAAGTTCCATCCATGAGCAATTCTATAAGACAGAACCTGACATTACAGTGGCCGATTTGGCAAGACTTAGTCAGCTCCAAGGCGAGTCGGTCGAAAAGTACATCGCGAGGTTTAGGAAGCTGAGGACTAGATGTCAGACCTCCTTGACCGCCAGTTGTGGGGATTCGGGAAGCCCCTGAGGTTGAGGTTCCCCCCGCTGCGCCCGAGATTGCCATTTTAAACCACCCATTAATGCCGGACCTCCAAAGGCAGGATGAGCTTTACAGCCGTTTCTTGGTCAATACGATAGGGGAGAATCCTACCCTACGTAGAATTTCCGAGACTATTTTGGTACAAAGCCAAATAGAAAGGCTAATGGAAGCCGCATTAGTTCATAGCGGCTTCAATCCGAGTCGTATATTCCTGAATCGCCATCGAATTCGGGGTATCCTATTTTATCCTCGGGGTAGAGCTCTATCCTTACGGCAGTACCGCTCCCATCTCCATCAGATCTACCGATTGGGTACCCGAGACACACGGGCCTTTCAACGTATTCTCAGATCGATAAGAAACTCTGATCTCTTCCTATAGCCATAGATCAGAGTAGAAGTGGGTAGCGGCACTGGGTGGACGGTCTATCCGCCCTTAAGTGGTATTACCAGCCATTCTGGAGGAGCAGTTGATGGGAAAAAGGCTGCAGAAGTACTCCTATCTCAATCGGTGGAGGAAGAAGTCTCTAATGAAGAGGCAGCCGTTGCGGCGCTGGAGGAAAAAAAGGGAAAACTAGCACTTTTCCTCCGAATTCAATTATATAATTGAATCTTGCTGCATTCTAGTAGCTTTCTTTTTGATGGGTGTGGGTTTACAGGTGAACCGCTTACGCTTTAAGTGAGGAGACTGGAGCTCTCGAGCTTAGAGAAGTCAGACAGAGGTAAAGGGGGAGTACGGAGAAAGTACTCTTTCTAACCGTAAGCGCTTAGCCCGCAGATGTAGGAAAGATGAAATGGATGCTTTTCGAACTGCGTAACCAAAGCAACTCTATTGTAGGAACAATAGGCTTCTTGATCCGAGTCGTCCAATAGGCTTGATCAGAGCCGTGCCAGTTCGAGTCTGGCGAGTTGCAGAAAATCAATCAAATGCATTCTCCATTGAAATAAAGCAGAAGACTTTGCTCCAGCGAGAAGGCTTCTAGGAGATTCAATTAACTAGAGAAAGAAAGGACAACCAGAGCCCTCTTGTCTTCATCCCAGTGCTATTCATCCTGGAAGGCGAGATATGCCTTTCGAGGGATGTAGCGCGTTGAAAGATGAAGTTTCACTGGTCACATACGACATTTCCTGCTGCCTTTTTTTCAACAAACATAAGTGGTTTAGAAAGGCGAGGATAAGCAGGTATGGGATAATAGTCGATCAGGTATTAAAGAGGTCTAACGGCCCCGCAGGGAAAAAGAAAATGAATCTATTGAACTCACACTAAGCAATAAGTCTTATACCTCTTACAGAGAGTGAAGTGAACCATTTGTCCTATGGTTCACGAACAGAAGATTTACTTTCTCTTCTCTCAGTTCCTCTCTTCCTTTCTTTAAAATAAAATTTCACATCCTTTCCTTGCCTGTACTCTTATCCCTGAGTCTTTGATCAAGGAGTGGCTCACTGCCCAAAACAGCCATGGAATGGAGCCTTTTTGTAGGAGTCTTCGGATTTAGGAGTAAGCGTAGGTCGAAAGCTTTCTTTTCTTCCTCAGTTGTCGAGGAGTCAGCCTTTAACGAAGAGGAATGAGCTCCCCTTAGCAGACCTGTTAGATAGGAGCCCTTTTCTCACGCCAAGAGCTGGTTTTTCTTGCTCACTCGGTAACTAGATTCGGGGAAGGTATCGGATAAAGTATTGATAACTTTCTATCTCCTCTTTTTCAGTCAGGGAATTTCCACTCTTTTAATCTGTAGCGCAACGAGGTCTCAACGAAAGGAGCTAAGGAGCGACTAAAAAAAAACCTCACTCGAGGAAAGGAGTAAGCTAGATTCAACAGTCAAGATGGATTTGATGAGTTTCTCCACTCTGGGCTGGGAATCTCTTTCCCCGTGCGAGAAGATAAGGTATTGATGTCTACTGAATGAACTTGGCTGATTGTGGGTCTGCGACTATAGCCTTTTCGGGGAAAACAGGAATTGGGATTGCTTACGTATTTAGCTCTTTGTTTAGTTCCGTAGTCTTCCTACGACTTGGGGAAGCTGTTCGGATATGCTATTCTTGCCTTTGTCTTAACCGTTCGCGCGTCGATGATGTCCTTTTCCATCCTATTTTTATTTTTGTTCTGACTGGCAACTGCCTAGCATTCAAGGCTCTTTTTCTTTAGTTAGGGTCGTTAGTTAGGACCATTGGCAATCAAGGATTTATTCTCTTTAGTCTTCTTTTCGGCAACCTCGGGGATGGAATCTCATCTCTCTTGAGGCGGCAAAACTAATGGAGCTGTGGCGCAGCCTAGAAAGAATGGAATAACGATATCTTTTTTTGTTTCACTTTAAATTTATTTCGCTGCGATTAGAAAAAAGATTGCTCGAGTCCTGTACAAGCACAGCTATTGCTGCTTGAAAGGACACAAGAAAGATAGCACAGCCTACCGAGCTAAGCTAGGTGAAATCAATCTTTTCTTCTCGATTTCTTCAAGACCTATCATGGCGTAATGCCAGTAAAGAAGTAGGAGCTATCGACCAGATGAAATTCCTTTTTTGTTTTGCTCACAGGCCCTATCTCTATTTCTTCTCTACCTTGGGTAAAGAGGCTCGCACACACCAGGGAAGAAACTGCTCTTTGAAGGCTCACTCCGATCTTGAATCCCGAGAGGGATTTGAACCCGCATCTTTCCCACCCAGAGCTAGAATGACTTACCGTTAGTCGACCGTGATCAGGTTTGCCTTCCTGCTTTTCCGCAAGGAAGACAGAGTCAAGCGACCTTATCCCACATAGCTCCGGACATTTCTGCCGCGCCTGGGCATCCCGAAGAGATACTACCAGACAGGCAGGCTTAACCTGTTGAGCGGAGTTGTGACAATTCATAGAAACAAATGTGTCCTCGGCCTTCTTTGATGTTGAATTAGACTTTCTAGTACCGACTTTCACCTGAGAGAAGGAGTTGAAGTCGAAGTCGCCGGCAGAGTGATTTTGCTCCGAGTAAGATGGCCCCGGTTGCACCCCGACCTGGGGTGGTTGAGGAAGGTCTACGGGCGGGGTTGGCTGAAAGAGAGCACCTTCCCCAACAAGTCTATCTCTATTAACCCCCTTGATTGTGGCTGATTTGATCTCAGAAAGTGACAATCTTGCGGCTACTTTTGTCGTTTGAACTCCACAATTCTGACCTTCTCTAGTCTTTCTAACAAGACTCCTCTTCTTTAGCTTCTTCTGTAATACCAATAGTGAATAGCTCTAGCGGCTGCTTTTTGAGATACTAATTAATTTGGGTTCATCTACGACCAACCTCAAGCGGAAGTAGTTCGGAGCGTCTCTTTCTGTGCTGTTATGATTCCATGATCTTCTCTGAGGTAGACCTGCTTATCTACTCCAACAGTTCGCCTTCAGCTCACCTTGGATACTCCTCCAACCCTTGGTCAAAGGCTTGAAGATAGTCCTATCAACACGAGCTATTGTCCTTTGATGCTGGATGCGCTGGTGTAGATTTCAATTCTGTAATTGTAATAGAATAGTAATATAATAATATAGTGCTAAAGTCGATGCGCTAAATGAGAGTTCGAGGTGGGATGAGTAAATTAGCTCGAATTGATTAGTGCATCTGCTTCTATTTTCGTAGTGAATCATAGCGACTCGTCCCGTGTCAATAAGGTCTGAGGAAGGCTATGAGCCAGGATTTAAGCGCTTTGACCACTGCTCATGGTCCGAGGGAAGTGGAATGGCTTGGTACGCGCCTGCTTTTGAGAGCCTTTCTGCTGGTTCCCTGAGGAGGCCCCCTTTTTCCCCATGTTTTGGAGATCCATGCGATCTGGGGCCATATCAATGTTATGCTTGTACTGCTTGAGGAAGGCTAAAGCCAAGTCCTTCCACTTGCGAATGTGGGATCGATCTAACTGTATATATCACCGGGAAGCGGCTCCCGTAAGGCTTGGATTTATTTCAAAGAAAGTAATTTTTTCTTTATCTAGCAGAAAAATGGAGTTTTCGAACCGAACCTTCTGATGCGTTGGGCCAATGACGCCTCCAAGCTGCTCTTTCATAAGCTGTGATGGCTCTTTTGAATAAACGGCATAGTCTATGTCATCTTCCTTTTGCCCAGGAGCATTCGACGGAAGAAGTATGCCATTAGTCAGACTCTCTAGAAGCCTTAGGAGCAATGGAGTCTGGTGAGTCTTGTCTCTTGGTCAGCTGTTTCCGCTCGAGTGAAAATGCTTGATGGGGCGAGAAATGCTTTTTGATTGAACGAAGCCAAAGGGCGAACGGGAAATGCTTTAGGGAACAACCAAGTACCATCCGACAGTCTTTAAGAGTGAAAGAAGCAGGTATTCATAAGCAAGAGGTCCTGGGACGACAGCTCAAAATCGCACATTTAGCTTTGTCTGCCAGACCCTTAGTTTCAAGCAGCAAAGGGGGAAGGCACGAACGCTATAACAATAGGGAAGGGGCTTGCTCTAAACTTCAAAAGAGATTCTCGCATTTCAGTGAACAAGGCAGCGATTCGACGATCATATAGTAGGTGTACCGCGGGTGGCTTCTCTCTTTTGGTTGTCGATGAAGGGAGAAGGTCCTGCTTTACTTATTCCACTTTATTTAGGAATGAAAGAATCACCAGTTGATGCGGAAGAAGCGGTCTTAGCTGCTATCTTACTTCCTGACTTCCCGGAGTAAACTTCCTATTGGCGACTCGAAACGAATGCTTGAATGAGTTTCATTTGGGAAGGTGGTTAAGTCATTGATAGAGATAAATCGAATCCCCTAGCATTAGACTAGCTAGCCTTCCTTGGCTTGGGTGGCTTGGTTAGATTGCTTTGAATAGCCCTATCTTTTACCGGGAAAGGGAAGATGCAACGAATCGACTTCAGTCTGTTTGAAAGTGAAATAGAGACTTTCACTAAAGAGTTCTATTAAGGAGTGAAAGAACCCGGTATTCACATAAAAAGTGGCAGAAGTGCTTTCCTATATAAGATCAAGGCTGCTATTGGTTTAGAATCCTCGCCTAGAAGGAAGAAGTCTGGGGAGCCAAGTCACTAACTAGAGTAAGGATACCAGAGAGGGGATCGAGCCCATACTCGGTTCAAGTCTTTAATACGAGACCACCCAAGCAAGGAAAGAGTCAAAGTAAAGCAGGACTGGCCTCTTTCTCTTCCACCGATCCTGACCCATAGCCAAACTAGGAGTTTCAGGCTTAGCTCTTCACTCCTAAACCTGGACTTGGACTGGCTCGCTTGAAAGAAATGTACGAATGCAGCTCGAAAGAGCGGTCTTCATCTCGTGCGAAAGACTCATCCCAGGAAAGTAAAAGAAAAGGTCCGACAGAGCAGCGCCTTCGAAGGGCCAGGGCCTAGAAATGGAACTCTTCGGGATGCTAAAGTAAAGAGTCGGTCTTTTCCCCTCTACTCCAGTCGATTTGAAGAAGAGCTGGCTTCTGACTGTAAGCTATCAACATATCTGGGAATAACCTTTATCGAGTCGCATCGAGAAAGAGTTAAAAGATCTCTCTCCGTCGTTACGCCCCTTTGATTCTCTTGTTTCGGGTGTGGGATCTTTACCGTCTAGCCATTGAAAGCAGTCTAGTTAAGCCTTTTTTTCCAAGTCAAGCATTCCAATCACATCTGATGAAACAATAGGAAGATAAAAAAAAATATATATCGACGAGAAGCAAGGAAAACAGTCCATTTCGGATTCTGTGTAGCTCTAGAGCAACCTTAACTTGACCCGGATTCATCAAAGGGATTTAGGACATCCCACTGCCACCCGCATTCTGGGATTGCTGAAAGTCTGGTTCTAACGTAGGATTTTTTCAACAGGCAATTGTTAAATTGTTTGAATGCTGTCCTTCCACCGTCTTTAACTTCCTCAGCACAAGCGCTAAGCGATAATAATTCCTCGAAAGAAGCCTTAAGTGGGGTATAGTTATGTTATAGGTGCAGGGAGTCAAAGGGGTTGGACAAAGCAAAGCTGGCAACGCAAAGCATGAGGGGCGTACTCACACGTCTTTTGTGGCAATCTGCAGGCAGGAGGGCAAAGGGTTACAGGGGAGAGTCAAGTCAAAGCAGCGGTTCTCTTTCTGCTATCTTTCCCTACGGGATGCTGCTTCTCTTGTTGAGGCGAGTCCGGTTGCTTCGTAAGTGAATAGGGGTGATGAATGGAGCTCCCAGACAGCGAGAAAAGAGTAGAGCGACAATGCAAGGAGGCTCGTATGAGTTAAGCTTCTGCCTTTCTAAGGTAGTAAGTGAAGGAAGCAAGAACTGCTGAAGAGGATCAGGCGCAAGAGGAAGCGGAATAGGAGCTTTTCTATCTATAATAGGAATAGCAAGCAACGGACCAAGGAACACAAGCCAGAATAACAAGAACTTAGAGCTCCTAATACGGAGCTCAAACGGGTTAGGGATTCTTGTAGGGACGGTGCCAGTAGGGCAAGCCAAGCAGGCTTTTCAGCTAGCTCTTTAACTTGCGGTTGGTTAAGTCGAAGTCAAAGGGAATTGAAAGGTTTTTCGTAATTGAAGTGTTGAAGTCAATGGGTAACGGACAAGGGTTTTCCTTTAGAAGCGGTGGATTTCATCCCCCATGTCATGTCCATCCTTAGTCTCTTTTTCGTAAACCTAGCCTATTCGACCTAACGACCTCGGGCAAAAGTCGATCGGTCAAGAATCAGGTTCTCCTACGATGGCTCTAGTATTCTTTCAGCTCTAATTCGGGTGCCTCTTGCTGGTGCGGTGGAAGGCGAGATGAGGGGCTATTCGAGGCGATTCTTATGGATCGCTCCTTCCTTAGCAGGTTTCGGTTGTATGATGGAAGTGGAGATCTCGCAGAGCAGCATATTAGTAATTTCGAAATTGCCAGCGGATACACTGCTCACGATGAGAGTTTGTTGCTGAAGCACTTTTCTGCGAGTCTTTCGGGTGTCGCATTCACGTGGTATACACGCCTCGCGCCGAACTCGATCAATAGTAGCGCCGATATGGTAGACGCCTTTCACCGAAGATTCTATTCAGTAGCCCGCAAAGTCACCTATATGGAGCTTGCGGCGACTAAGCATATGCGGGGTAAACCTTTTGAGACCTACTTGGCTAGGTGGAGGATCTTAAATAAAATGTGAAAAAAAAGGAATTTGAAGAGAGCGAGTTGAGTGGCTAGCTTTACTGATTGAAGTGCTGGTGGCTTGTTTGCTTTCCTCTTTCGGGGAGCAGGACAGATAGCCTAAGGGACGCGGAAAGACTACGGGAAGGCTTGTTTGCCGGCGATTAATGCTTTCCTATCTTGAGTTATTCCCTGTGATCCATCTATGAGATCGCTTGCACCGGAAGAAGTCTTTCAGATCCTCCAAACTAAAGCCGTCGAAACAGAACTCAACCGAAGCCCTTTCCCGTAACAACCTAACCTACAAGAAGGACCGAAGGGGGGCTCGGCCTTCCCGAAGATCAACTTAACCAAACAAATAGGTAGAAAGATTGCCCGCATTGAGCAGTTTGAGCCGAATCTGCAACTCTATTGGGAAGAAAGAGGATTCCAGATTCAAAATCCGGATCCTACGGACTCCCCGCAAACATTACTCTATAAATGTTCGGAAATTCTTTCCCATTATTTTACCTTTTCTAATTGTAATGTTCAAGAACCACACACCTGGCTCGAGCTAGCGAACAACCTTGCTCTAGCAAATACAGCGACTCCCGCGGGTATAGGCACTCACCCTAATCTGCAGCTACTAATCGAATTGCAGAATCAAGTCTACATCGAGGGTGCTCGAATCTTACTTGCATGGAACAGTGGCGTTGGATGATGAATTTTTGGCTTCTGTTATATTTGATTTTCAAATAAAGGAAGTGACAACGTTAATGCCCGAGGAGGTTGAATCAATAGTTATAAGAGACCACTCAGGCACATAATCCGAAATAACCATCAGGCACCGGGGAAGGAGGTCTAATTAACGGAGTAAAGCTGTAAGTATAAGGGCTTAGTGCTCCGATTGCGCCTTAGGACTAGGACTGATAGGTAAATGCCCCTTACTCTTCCAATGAAGGTGGGTAGGGCTTTTCTTTTGTTTAGGATTGGCAAGAGGATGGCTGCCTCGGTCTCAAAGCTGTTAGATAATGCGCTCTTATCAATACAGGGACGCTAGAGGAATTCCTATCAGGTAGTCCCTAAAGGGATAGGGCATTCATTATCGGTGTGGGGATATCTTTGAATATGACTCTTAGTATAAGAAGGAAGAGGTTGGGGCTTTCTTTCTATCCTGTTTAGGAAGATAGCAGGCATCAAGACGAAGAGATAAATTCCTATTAATAAAAAATCAAATGTTGGCTAGCGGTAAGATCGTCGGGCGAATCCCCGTGCTGGAAAGAAAGCGAGAAGAGAAATGACTGTGCCATTCTTTCACATCACTCTTTTCAGTCTTAGATGCACCAAAAAGGCTCTCGAAGGCCGGCAGCAAAAGAAGAGTTATAGCGGGCGAAGTAGGAACCCCATATGGGCCATCTTCAAAGGGGCGTAGCGCTTGCTTACTCGAAAGAGTAAGGACTGAGGTGCGTAGCGAAACTTTTGAAGCCAAAGTACTGAGGACGCCCTACTTCTTTATTTCGGGCCTTGGTCACTGCACTCTTCTCACCTTTTACGGAATGCTTTCGCCATAAAAGTAATTTCAGTCATTTTTTCTTCCCTCGCTCCGAAGCCCCGTACCGCTCATTGGTACAGTTAAGGCGCCACTTGGTTCCCGAAAACACTGTCCTCGTCCGGCTGGTCGGTCTATTACCCTTTAAAGCGGATCCTTATTTTACCTTCGGCCAGGGGGAGGAATAAGTAAGAGACATTAGTAGAGTTCGTTCTGTGTGGGAAGGAATCCTGCCTTTCCTGGCTATCGTAACAACAGCTCCGTACTCCTAAGGATCTCTATGCCACTTGTGATTCCCAGCCAAAGCGAAGGTTTCTTTTATCGGCCGATTCCACTGCCGTAGGGCTCTCTTGGAAAGTCATCCGATCCTACACACCTTTCCTTAGCCTAGGAATGAACTTTCTCCAGAACCTGAAAGGTGCCCCACAATATAGACTATTAGCCACAAGTGGGAGTCTTCTATCAGTTTAGTACTATCCGTTCTCGCTTTCTTCAACAGTAAGAGAAGGACTTACACCATCCGGGGACGGGAAGCCTCTGAACCTTCCGTCCCACTATGTTCAACTAAGCCACTTCGTCCCTTTCTAACAGCTGATTCAATAGCTGCGGATTCCTGCGCCTATTCTTCCACCGCTTCTACAGTTGTGATTGCGCTTGAACTAATAGAAATAGTAGCTGGGGCCTATCGCTTTGATCTTTCTCTTCCTGTAGCTGATGCTAGGCGCTCTCAAGAGCTCTTCTAGAGTCATATGAATGTGCAGCTCCTTCTCTGTCTTCTATCGACGCAGCTCCTGAGACTAGTGCTACTCCTAGTCTCCACAGAAGACTTGCTACCGGTATTTAGTCCAAAATAACTTTTGCCTTAGTTTTAACAGCAAGAGTAAAAGCTCCTTGCTTTGACGTGGATATCTTCTCCTATTGATCCTTCCTTTCCCTTTCCTGGGGATTGGTCTCCCTCTCTTAGTAGGAGGTTGACTATGTCCACAACAAATTGTGTAATATAAATAATAGGCTCGTCGAGACCTCGACGTTTTGGATTTCTTCCTAGGTGCAGGCCTGTCCTTCTTCTTATTGTAGTTGATTGAATAAGGCTTCCCCGCTTCGCTTCTTCTTTGTTCATTCGTAAATCGCGTCTTTTTAAGCCAGGTCAAAACGATTCGATTTTTATCTGAGTCTACGGGTCTTTAAGCGAAAATCCCGGGTTTTCTAAAACCTTCTCGTGATGATCTCACTCCACGGAGGGAAAAGGTTTGTTAATTCATTCAAAAGACGGGCTTTCCTAGCTCATATAGTGGAAAGCGCCCTTCCCACATCGATCCCTCGAGGTGGAAGAATGATGAAACCTGCCAAGTAATATAGTAGTAATGCCTTTCCCAATCCTCTATCGAAGGAAACCCCTCCGAGGGTGAAAGAGGTGGCTAACTTTCCTTGCCCCAGGGAGCTTCTTTGTTTATGTCACTAAGCGGGCAGGTCTCTGGAGTGTGCTTCTATCGCCCGAGCAAGAGAAGGGCTGCAGATGAGCTATCAAGTCGTGCATTTCTCCCGAAAGTGAGGAGAATGCCCCGGATATCCTCATAGGTGTCGGGTTTACCAGGCTAAGGTAACTATGAAATTGTAGTTAGCGGGTTTCCCTCCTTCCATAGCATCTAGCTTTCCTGGGTAACTATTCGACAGACGAAACCCCTCGGTTTTCTTCTTATCTTAAAGTAGCTTTCCTTTCGGGTTTGACCAAGATTCTTCCCTAGGGTGCTAGTTTGTTGAAGTCACTAAGCGTGATAGCTTAACCGCGCTTCTAGCTCTCTCTCTATAAGGAATTCTTAATTAAACCGGCCATGCCAGACAAGTACTGGTTTAAGTTCCGCCATCCCCTCTCCCAGTTGCTATGAATCGAGAGAGCCCAGTCGCTCCTCCTGCCTAAAGGCATAAATAGAGGCATAACTCGAGTGATGCCTCTTCTAGTAGATCCAATCCAGACAGATCTAGTATACGTACAAGAATCAGAAGGGGTCTTCTCCCTAGGTGAGGGGATTGTGCTACTTGCTTTTCTCTTAGTTGAATAATGGGTCTTTCTCTTTTTCTTTCCTTTCTTGTTCCGTCCTGCGCTAAGCAAGCGAGTCTTTCATTCCTTGCTCAAGTAAGTGAGGACAAGCCCCTTTCGTTTATCCGGATCTGCCTATCCGGGGACTTCTCCAACAACCTCTTCTGGTAAACAATCTCTTATGTACTCAGACGGGCCGCTCCACTCCCTGTGTTCTTTCAACGTAGCAAGGAGGCCGGCTGAGAATGCCAAGTCGGTCATTCACACTCAGTCAGAGTCCAATTTCCTAGCGGAAGAAAGCCAAAAGGGAAGTTCTGCGTCCTCACCTTTCAATCGAGCAACTGCGTTTCTTCGTCTTAGGCCTCCAACAGAGGTGTATTTCCTTTCAAAGTCAAAGAATTGAGGGGATTATCTCTCTTTTTTTATACAAAAGGGCCAGGCATGGTTCACCAGGCGTACTAATTTCATTCGATAGAATGATGATAAATTTTATCGACCCTCACTCACTAGGGGAAGCGCGGACGAGTGGAAGACTTGGGTGTACGTAGTTCATAAGACTATCTGCTTAAAAAACAACTCTTCCTCTTTAACTTCTTCTTGTTTAGTTCAGTAGCTCTTTCAGTTCGAACTTGCCGTTCCCTCTCTGTTTCTGTGGTTAGTGAGTTATGGAGTTGGAGCAGTTATTCATTCTTTCTTGAGTTCTAGTTTTTAGAGCTGTGTGACTAGCTTCCATGAGCGGATAGGATCCTCTTCTAGGGCTCGTTTCGGAGTTAAACGAACGTTGTTCTTAAATTATTTATTCCCCGAGTTAGACTTTTTAAGAGATGGGTGAATAGACACCAGTGGAATACCTTAAAAGAGAGCCGAAGGAAGAGAACTAGAGAGCTGGAGGGAGGGAAGGAAAAAAATCCTCGATTCAAGACAGTATAAGATCCTAGAGTCTTTTTCGAATGCCCTTAATTTCACTGAGATCACCAATTAAGATTTCGCTTATGGTAAAGGTTGCTAAGCGAAAGCCTCTCTGCAATGAGGGAAAGCCACAGAAGCTGGCCTTACAAGATAGGGGGGCAGTCCAAAAAAGGAGATTCTTTGAGTTCATACCCAGTAGAAAGAAGGGCTGCTGCTAAGATCCCCGAGATTGGCTAGATGGGAGTAGCTCATGCCCGGCTCGGGAAATGATGTTTGATAAGATGGATTCGTTCGTGAAAGAAAGAAAATGCAATGGTGGGAAATGAATAGAAATGGCTGGTATGTTTTAGTCTTTCCCCTAATGAGGTGCCGACATCTGTGTTAGTTCCTAGGAGTGATGTTACAACATCCCTTAGTAAGAGCATCCGAGATAGCCAAAGATCCGAAGGAGAAGCAAGAACAAAGGTGGTAGCACATTAGAATAATAAGAATGAAAAGAAAATCCAGCTTAAAGCGCTCAAGGAACCCTATTTCATTTCGAGATCCCTACCCCACCCCCTGAGATCGAGACAAAAGAAAAGACAAACAAGATGAAAATCGTCTGATATTCTTCTACATACGAGATTTTCTTTCCTATTTGTCTTTTGAAAAGCAGCAGCTGCTAAGACCAACAAAACGTAGTTCTCAGGGAAAATAGTTCCTAACCTCAGAGGCCAAGAGATCCTCAAAGGCAGCAGACCAATGAACAGCGGGAGAGTAGCGCCAAGCCACTCGAGCGGGATAAGAAGAAAGCGTCAAAGCTAGGCGCTTCATTCAAAACAAAAAGAAAAAAGGCGCAGAACGTTGCAGGAGTTCCTGGAAGTCAGTCAACTCTTGCCGATAGTCGGGCAATCCATCCTTCGTCTCGGGCACAAAATAGGAACTCTTGTACTGGAAAAGAGAAGGACGCAATGCCTTTCTTTTACTTACCCTTTTTCTTCTCTTATGTATGATATTTATAGTGACCCAGTAATGCCCCATCAAAGAGCCTATTCGTCGTAAGCCCTTTTCACCCTCACAGCGGATTCGACGGGATGCGGATTCTCGAACAAGAACACATGTAGCTCCTTCTCAAAGACCGGATTCTCAAGCAGGGGATTTGAAGCTTCTTCTTTCATTCTCGGTATCGACAAATTACCTCCTCGTATTACGTATTAGAAAAAAAGGTAACCAGATCTCCTCACTGGAGTTCTTTGCATTGGGCTCGCTCGGTTCGTCTGTTCATTGTAGGAAAGCGTTTATGGAGCAGGCTTTTTAGAGGTCACCCCGCTTTCTTTCTCTGATCCCCAATATGAGTGAGACCAAGATGGCAGACTGGAGTGCCACAAATCCGCTGGTCATGTCATTGCTTCTAAATGCAATTTTTCCTAAAATTTATACCAGTTTTATATTTAAGACATAGGCTAAACAGGTATGGTCTAGAGGAGCTAGAATCCTTAAAGGCTATTCCTGACCGATTCCCTTTCGTCTCCGCAAAGATGGACGATAAGAAGGATAAGAATTGGTTCACCCGGTTGGACTATTCCCATGATAGGGAATCTTCTTCGAATTAGCCTCAAAGGCAAGGTCTTCTGAGCTCGTCTATTGTGTTTTTTACATGGAAAAGCCTCTTCTCTTATGGGCTGGCCGTCCTTCTGTTTCGAAGAATGGAATTTTTGTTAGGAGAAGAAGACCGGGGACAAAGCCTTCCAAGAACAGTTCTTATACCCTTTTTTCGTTTCGATATTACCATCAAGAGCAAAGGGCTTCTCTCCCCGGGAAATAGCCATATGTCTTTGCCTTGTCCTATAAAGAAAGACCAGTCCCCCTCCCTCTAATCTAACCCTAACTCGCTCGCCCAGGCCTTTGCCTGCACAATAAGAGAATGAGGGTTTCAAAGGCTAAGTTTTTAATCCAGAGGGGCTTCGGGTTTGCTTTAGGAAATAAACGCACTTTTGGAGACACTACTTTCTAAGCTAAGCTCTTCTTTCGCTATCTCCGAAAAAGCACTTCTGGGGCCACGCCTTTATCGATGCAACTGTCAAGTAAAAGATGCACTAAAGCAGGATTGGAATCGGAGATCTAGACTCAGGGAGTAAAGTAGTTCTACGACTTGCATGTGTTAAGCAAAATTTCCGAGTTAGATTAGCTTAATCCAATAGGAAACAAGTCTATACTGCTAGCTTCCAATCATAGCTTCTACTTGTCTAGCTGACAGATAGAATAAGCAACTCATTCTATAGGATAGAGTTGGTGAAAGAGAAGAGATAGGCATAGCAGTTGACTTACAGAAGTTGCTAGTCGATCTCTCTCTCTTGCCTAGCCGGGGATCTTCTAGGATGCCGATTGGGACAGGTAGATTGAAAGCTAACTATCTCCTATTGCTAGCATGGCGGAGACAGAAATAGCAACTAATCCTTCTCCTTGGCGGAGAAAGAGTAGCCGATTTCTTTATCCCGGGCAGGCAATCGGGAGTCTAGTCTGGCTAGTAAGGGAAATGGAAAGCTAGACCGGATACGTTGAATCCCTTCTGCTTAGTTCTATTTAAACTACTCCTTGCCCCTGCCCTTTCGATTGCGGATGCGAGAACAAACATCAGTCTCACAGCTCCTTCTCGAGCAGTAAGAGCTCCCTCCGTCGTCCGATTCTATGCCTAATATACCCGCTCTTCAAGGATTAACTCTTTTGTGCATGGGTGTAGTTCTACTATGGATTCAATTCCTTCAAACAGCTTATTCGAAAACAATTCTGCCTTTAGCCGCAATGCAATATATGAATTCCTTTCAAAGCCAAATCGTCCTTATTCAAGGTAAGGAATCGGGCGCATTAAAGCAAGGGCAAAAGCAGAAAGGAAGGTGTGATTCTTTTTTAAAACTAAAACTCTCTTTAACTCCTGATCTTATTTTCTGATTCTAATAAGGCATTGATGCTCCTGTCGGGCGATTCATTCTGTCCGTGCCCTAAGCCCGTCCATTCTGTCGTTCGAATAACATCTCTCTCGTCCCTCTAGCCGGTGGAGCTTATTCCTGCTTTAGCAGAGAGGTTGCCTTGCCGCCCTATCCCTCTCCCGATCGTCTCGTACCAAAGCTCCTATCTAAGAGCATCTTCGAACGTTGTGAACTCAGAACTCTCTTTTTTTTACTTTACCGCAACATCAGCTCTTTGAATGAGACTCTGCAACTGTTTTGCTTAGTCGAGCGTCTTTGACCTTTCCTGGCTTTATTGAAGCTTGAAGTTAAGTTACTCCCCTCTAAAGCTAAAGAAAGGCTGCAGCAGATTCACTCCTCTCTTTAAGTTCCTAAACCTTTCTAAGAGTACTTCCGCTTGAGGAAGATTGCCTTGGATTGACTCTCGGTCATGTAAAGTTTCCTCCTTCTTACGCATTCGTAGATTATAGAAGAAGCTCAGAGAGTTGAATTCCTCTACCGGTCTTATTTTATTCCCTCTCCCTTGCCTTCGTTACTTCTTGTCTTGTAATAGGAGTGAAGCTGTATAGCAAAAGTGTGTTAAGGTCTGACCATTGTCAAGACTGGACATTGAGGGACCAGAAAGAGAACTCCATAATGAGTTCAATTTGGAAGTTTGTATTCTTATCTTTCTAGCTATCCAGTATAGTATGAAGCTAGAACCAGGGATCTATAGGAAGTGGGATTTATTTCCTTGTATTGATTTTCCTATGGGCTAAGGCAGTTTAATCTGTGTCTTTTATTTATGATTGGAGCGGAGTTTACTAAATATGAAAGATGAGTCCCAATCAAAAGATTAGACTGTTTCGGGTAAGTCCTCAACGGAATGACAATCTACTTAACCGTTCCTGCTTTCCCCGGGATTCACTTTTGATTTTAGTTAACTTTCACTCTGGGACTTCACTTCAATTAAAGAAAGTAACCAAAACTGTAACAATGCTATGTTAGAATATTCTAGTCTGTAGAGACCGGTTTCCGCCCTCGGACACTAATGCCAGTTTTTGGCTCATTTTCTTTAACCTGGGTCTGACTGCTTGACTCATCAACCTTAAAGTCTTCCTCCATCAGGTCATCTTCCGGAGCCAAGCCTTCTGAAAGAAAGCTCATAAGAAAACTCCGTTGACGAGGTCTGTCCCTTCTCCAGCTTCTTGTGGTCTTTCCCAGCCTTACCTTCTGCTCTGGGTACTTCACCATCAGACCAACCTAATGGTTGCCTTCTCTGCTTCAGTCTGTATTTTCCTCTTCACTGAAGCCTTCTTCCTCAGCATCCTCCTTTTCTGGGTCCTTGTCAGCTTAGATGATTTCAGTTATGCTGGACTCTCTCCTACAGCCTCCTTCTCAGGTCTCGCTTTCTGTGCGGCATGAACCCACTGATTGGAAGACAATACCTATAGGGGGCTGGTAATTGAAATCCGAATAAGCTGGTCAAGTAGAAGGTATGAAGTAACTCGACTTACAGGAAATTTCTTACTTAGTGTTTACGCTAAGGAGAGGAACGAACAGAGTGTGAAGCCCCTTGGAGTAGGGGTAGGGGGATGAGACTTGGTCTGGGGCAATTGCACCGTTCTCTCCCTCCGCACATGACTAATCGAGAACGAACTTCGCAATTAGAATGACTCGACCTTATCAGGCACTGCGGAATGGTCCCAGAAAGGAGTCGAAGATTCCAGTCCTGTCGAAGGCTAAGTCCCTGGAATCTTCGACAGTAGGGTCAGAATCAACCTAGTTCTCATAGCAGGGAGTAGCGACTGCTTAGTCTGGTAAGCTTGTGCTGCAATTCCTTAATTGACTTGCTCTTGGACTTTGTTCCAGACTGGTAGGCAGCTTGTGTGCGGGGTGAAAGGACGAGAACCTGCTGGCATCGATACCGCCTTTAGGGACTGACTTCTTCATTAGCTGTCATCACTCTATGGGCTAGCCCGCTTGAGCGATTCCTTACCACTCTTACGCTTTGGAGATTAAGGAAACCATGCTCCACCTTCTGCAGATGAGCCGAATTGACTCCTTTTTCTTTTTCAGAGGTCAGCTAGGAAAGGGGGTGGCCACTATTCTTAGTATAAGATGCCAGTTTAGAGGATCCAGAGAGCTAAGATTCGATAAAGGAAATGACTGCTAAGACCCAGGATAATTCCCTTAGTCTACTAAAAAACCATTAGGAAGAAGAGGCGCTCGAGAGACCTTCCCAGTTAGTCAATTAAGGCTTCCCACTCATTGATCAGGACAAAGGGGAGGTCTGATCTTGATCTTATTAAAAAGAGACATAGGAAAGACAGAGGCCCTTGGACCTTATGAGTAAACCGGACGAAGAAGAAGGAGTTGACCCTTGACTCACTACCACTGCCGAAGTTACTGGAGAACTACGACAAAGGGGCTCAAATCCAGGTGGCTAAGTCTCCTTTAACAAACCGACTAGAAGACCCACAGATTTTCACCCATTCCAGGCACGTACATTGCATTGAGATATACCAACTTCGCACGATCGATATAAGATCCAGTCCTTACCAAAAAGACGATCTTTCGACAGGATGAAATCAATGCTTGGTTCCTGCCGGTTTGACGAGAAAGAAAGACAGACATTCCAGAAGCTTCACTTGTGACCGTGACCGAATCACAGAAAGAGAACGAGTGAGGCGCTCTCATTTCATTCCCAGCCGCTTGGATGATAATGAGGAAACGAATTCTACCTTTACCGATTGGACTGGTCCAACATCTCCACAGGACGCCCTACCAGTTGGCGCAAGGACTGCTTTTGCCCTGGGACCAAAGAACAAAGGGAAGCTCCGCTCTCACTACCAGTGAATGATGAAATGCCTCGACTTAGAAACCACAGCCCTTCTGTCGAGAGGAAAAAAAAATCCTTTTTCTCAAGATAGAATCTTAGGGATGCCTTGCAGTTGAATCCTCTGGGCTTAGCCCTACTATGACCGAAGAAGACGATTTACTAAAGATAAAGAAAAAAAGACTCCATGAGCCAGTTACGCCACTTCAGCACAAGGTCTTGAATAGCCTATACGAATTCTCACAAGGAGAGAGACGACCCTTCTCTTACGTGGGACACGGAGATGGAAGAATGGTAGGCTAATCCATTTAATGCTTTCAGACTTAGCCAAGGAACGACCGAGACCTCGAACATGAGAAAGACTGACGCCTGATTCAGGAAGGGACACGAGGGCTCCTCTTTCTCACTGGAAGATCCTAATATTCTACAGTCGAATAAGTCCCCAACCTTCAAAATGAAGGATCAAAAGTCTGCTTTCCAAAACCCACGCAAATGGAGGCCGATGACCTCAGACCCATAACAGGGGTAGAACAAAGCTTTTCCATATAGCAACTTGATCCATTATAGGAGGCCTCTGTCATTAGATTAGAAGAAGACAGCTTTGAAGCTAGGAGAAAAAAAAAGACTAAACCAGCCACGCGGGTTGGCCACTAAATAAGAAGGCCTCTACGAACGCTTTCACTAGAGAAAGATAGAAAGGCCCGTTCGGCTATGTAAAGAAGTCCCTGCAGGCTCCAACCCAGTCCTAACATTCTACAAGAATAGTGTCCGACGTCTAATAGAAGGGGCACCGCTTTCATTCCTGCGCTTGGCGCTCTAACATTACCAACACTGACCACTGAATAAGGAAGACCTACCACCCACACAGCAAACCAACGCTCCCCTTTTAGTTCGGAAAGAAGAAGGCTTGCGCCCGGGTGAAAGACTATGCCTTCAAGGGGGCCAAAACGACCAGAAAAAGGAGCGGGAAGGCATGGTCACAAGACCCCGCTTTGAGCCATCGAAGACCGGATGATGGGTTACGAAGATATACAAGGAAAGAGACGCTCTGGAATACCTGTCAGTTAATCTGGGGTTACGCCCAGAAAAGGCGGCCCTTTCATTTCTGAATGAAGCCTTACAGACGAACTATAGAAGGAGACAGGCTTCTTTCCAGAGTGAGCGCCATACATTACTGTAGCACACACAGGTCCCCAAAGAGAAAGGCTGTAGTCCTTCCTGAATATTATGGGAACTTTCTTCTATTAATAGTTTTAGAAATTCCGATTTTCCTGTCTGCGCTAAGGCGATAAGGAAAAAGAGAGGGGCCCTTAGTATGTGGCAAAAAAGGCAAAGCTGCAGGAGAGACCTCGCTTTCATGGATGCTCCAGTTACCGAAGATCCAAAGCAAAGGAAGAGCGAGCTCTGATTCACCTCCCCTGAGGGATAAGGGAGCCCCTAAAATACTTTAGGAACCCGCTTATCCGCCTTTCAGGGTATGGAGCCACCGTCGCAAAAGTTAAATTTCCATTATTTGGATCCCTAATTCTTGCCCTATCACTATATTTTCCCTTTCAGCACCCAAAAGATCCCTCCTAACTAACCTAAAGTCAAGTGAAAGAAGCCCGCATACCCACTCTTCTTTCCCCCCATCGCTAGGGGCCTCGTCCTCTTCCTCTTGTATGAGAGGAGAGAGAGACTACACCTTTTTTTAAACTACTTATTGTCGATCGTCGTCCACGGGGTTTGGGAAGTGCCTTTGCTCCCTTTCCCAATCGTTGACCCGGACAGTGAACTCGTAGACGAGGCTTTGCCTCGAATTTAAAAGGGAATCGCGCTTGTTTGAAATGTAATCGAGACACTCATTTTTTTATTTTTCATTTTTTCATCAAAGGTTCTTAGTGCTTTCTATTTCTGATTATGGACATCTTCATCTCGTGTAACGCCTTTTGCGCTCGAATTCTAGCTTCGTCCCAGTGCCACCTTTCCAACTCCCCCTCCCAATATCTTAG